AGTTTCTGTAGGTTGAGCACCCTTTTCAAGGAAATATAGAATAGCAGGAACATTTAAATAAGTTTGATTCTTTATTGGATCATAAAAACCCACTTTCCGAAGATCTCTTCCTTCTCTTCGGGATCGAACATCAATTGCAACGATTCGATAGACGGCTCATTGGGATAGATGTAGATGAATAATACCCCCCCTAGAAACGTATAGGAAGTTTTCTCCTCGTACGGCTCGAGAAAAAATGATTTAAAGTTTTATTTATGTTTATGTATAGAATTACAACGGCAAATGGATATATAAAATGATTAAATCAATATGATTAAGTTCTTTCTTCTTCTTCCTTCCTGAAAAAGAAAAAAACCATTCGTACTCATAACTCAAATTGGATAACTCTCAAATAGTTCAAAGGAAAATCTTTAGGCATTTCTTTTATTGAGTGGTCTTTAAACCCCTTCCTTTTTTCATTTGTTTCATTTCATTTTTTTTTTTGATTTGTTTTTATTATGGTTCAGTTATTGAGACAATTGTAAAGGGTGTTTCCTTGTTCTGGGATCCTTTATCTTTTTTTTGTTTTAAATCATTGGGTTTAGACATAACTTCGGTGATTCTTAATCCTCTCAAAATGGCAGCAACATACCCCTTTTGTGATTTTCTTTCTATCAAAGAATCATACAAACGGTTGATTCCTACGCGATACACTTTGTATCGAAAGAGTTTTATGAATTCCAAGAAATTTTCCTTTTGGGTTGGAAACTTGGAACCTTTTCGATTTCTATATCGAAGATATATTTACGAAGTTGTTCCAATTTATTGATTGGCATTAACCCTAGATCTTTGCACTTGAGAAATGAATCAATATTTTCTACTCGAGCTCCATCATGAACTATTTACATTACAACCCAACAAAAAAAGAGAGGGTATAGTGGAACAGAACAAACGATGTCGAGCCAAGAGCACCTCCATTCCTATAAAAAATGGTGGACGTAAGAATCCACAACGGATCATGTCTTTCAAGTCGCACGTTGCTTTCTACCACATCGTTTCAAACGAAGTTTTACCATAACATTTCTCTAATTTGGAGCCGGTATGGAATTGATTCTATTATGGAATCATGAATAATCATTGGTTCATCCGTTACATAGTAATCTATATTTTTTTCTTCTATATAAATAGATAGATATTTTTATGAAAAAGTTTTAGCAAGAATTAAACTTAACCCCCTATTTTTAACTCCATGCTTGATTAATAATAATTAAAAATATTAGAGATTAATAAAGAAATATTCTATTAAAAAAATAGAAATATCATAAAAAAAAAAAAACAAAAATAAGACGAATAAACGAGTTCTTTTTGAATATCTACATCTTCCTTTGACATTCTTATTTTTTATTTGAATATTATTTCAATAAAGTTTTACAGTACGACCCGCGTTTGATCCTCATAAAAGAGAAATATTTCTATTTCTTTTGGAAGTGAATAATCATCGCTTAAAGCAGATAGATCGAAGAATAAAAAAACTGATGTAAAGGAAGATTTAAGTCATTATTCTTTCATTCTGATTTTTTCAATTAAATGAAAGAATAGGATAGTGGGTTTTCTTATCTATCAGATAGATAGAGCAACATTCACTCTTATAAACATTCTATGTTAAATATTTCAATTTGAAAATGGAAAAGATCCCCATTTTTTCACAAAAAAAAAACGATTGTCACTGAAATAGAGCGATAACAATATATACATATAAGTTATGCGTTTCCTCATTATATTCATTATATATAATTATAATATATTAATATATATTTTCGTATTTTATTTGATGTGAGATTCAGTAATCTTTCTATAATCAAAAAGTAAAATGAATAAAATGGATGAAGCACCCTTGTCTCAATCTTTACATAGATTTACAATTATTCATTAGAGCCAAAGATGAACTATTGAAAAATAAAGTTCAAATAAAATACATCGATTCCATATGGAATTTGATTGTTTATTAATAAGATTCGGACAGACGTAGATATTGAACTTAATACTTTCCGCTGCTCATTAACTTTTACCTACTCCCCGAATTCGATAGGAATCATAAATCAAATAAAGGTCCTTTTTTTTCGAGACGCTGACTATCTTGTCTAGGTATAAAGCCAAACAAGTATAGATTAAATCCTTGCCCCCCCCTTTTTCTTTTTTATTTTACCCTAGAGTCTTAGAGATTTAATCCCCTTAATTGAATTCAATTATAGCATCAAAAACCCCCTCTTGGTTAGAAAATAAGAGATCCACAGAGAATTTATAATTGAACTATTTCATTTAAAGAATAGGGAATAAGAGATAGGAGATAGAATATAGGTTCTTTCGCATTTCGATACATTTTCCATCGTTGAGAATTCAATACGGAACGTAAGTTTTTTCTAAATAACTAACTTCTTTCAATATGAATATGAAGAGAATAAACATGTGATGAAAAGCCCAACCAACTTTTTTATTGAATTCAAATCCTTGTAATCTATGT